ATAAAGTTGAAAAAGAAAGAAAAAATTCTTTCTTTTTGGTAACCCCGCCAAGAATGTAATAGGGTGTCTCCCGATTGTTTCACAGAAACAGAGACAGTAAGGCTTAGATGTGAGATAGAGGTATGTGATAGATAGTTATCGATCTTGATGGTATATTTTTAGGCCTTTTGCTTATGAAAGGCAACAAACAATAGGTCTTACTATTCCTACATGTTCCATTAGTAAGATTCCCTTGAAACTTCCAAGGGGGTAACTGTGTATCTTGCTTGTGATTAATGCTTCCCAATTCTACCAGAAATCATATAGGAACTTCTTACGAGTGTATTCATTGGATTGGTTCATCAATAGCATTAGGTCAGAATCCCATTTTGACTCTGCACCATTGATTCCACTATTATTAATGATAAATAATGGAATAATTCCTTCATATTCATAGAGATAGGGGACATAATTCACATGGATATAGTAAGTCTCGCTTGGGCTGCTTTAATGGTAGTCTTTACATTTTCCCTTTCACTCGTAGTATGGGGAAGAAGTGGACTCTAGGGGTACTACTAATTGATAATTGAGTTGAGTAATCGAATTGTATCAATTGTTTAATAGATCATTCTGCGAAGCTAAAAAAAAAATATACCCATTTCAAAAATTCTACCAGAATCCAGTAATATATGAATAAGAACCCTTCGATCAAACAAAGATTTCAATGATTTGATTCCCATGTTCGTATTTCCAAACTGAACACACATGATAGGAAATGGAAATTTTTTCCAACCGAATTCAATTCTTCCTAAATATTCTATTTCGATGAACCGGCCCTTACCAGAATTATGGATATTACAATGAGGAGCAACCAACCCCTATTTTTTTTCCTTTTATATAATTTATATAATATATGCCCATACTATTCTTCCTACATTGATTGTTTCGATAGATCTCGGGATCCACATTGAAAATAATCAGAAACTTAGGAATTAGAAGAGTTGACGTTCGATTATTTCAGATTGATCGGAATCAATACAAATGGATGTAGCGAAGAAATAGAATTGGAGTGCTATTTACATGTAGACATATGTAGATACATATTATAGATTGATCCATATCAAGCACATATCTTTATACAACTTTATACAATACAATAATAGATAGTGTGGTAGAAAGGTTCATATAGTTCTTTCTACCATACTATCTCATATACTGCTGACTCCAATCCACTCATTTCATTTAAGACTTGGGATTTGAATCCCTTTCATTTCTTCAATCATTGATAAGAACTAATAAGTCAAGTTTCATTCAAATTAATCATTTTGACTGACTGTTTTTACGTAGATGATAAGTAAAAAAGCAGTAGGAACTAGAATGAACAGCGCAGTAGCAATAAATGCGAGAATATTGACTTCCATAATCTCATCGTTTTTTTTTTTTTTGCTTTGCAATAACTCGGGATCTAATCCCATAGAGATAATAAGTCTTTCTCCTGAAAATTCCATGGGATGGATTGCATCCTGATGATACTGAATCGGATCAATATCATGAATAACAATATCTGATCTATCAAATCGGATTCATCGTCGAGAATTGAATAGTATAACATAGGAAGATCCTTTATCCATACCGAATCCAAAATGGGATTCCTGATTCAATCAAGAATCCCATTGAATTTATCATTTCCACTCTTTCTTTTCTATAACCTACCGTCTTCCTTATACAATCATCTGATGAGGTATTATCTAACCGGTGTTCCATTGGTCACAGACCCAAACAGTAGGAGTGAAATGGAAAAAAGGATGAGTTAAGTTCTAAGCGAAGTTTTTGTGATGATCTAATCTTCTTGGGAGACAGAGAAGTGTGATAAAAATGGGTCCCGGTATAAAAAAAAGATCGAATATTCCGATAAATTCACTATTTTATTTATTGATTTTGTTTATTTATTGATTTTGTTCTTTCTTCGATGGGGTAAAATAGGAAGAAAAAAATCTATTCATTCCTTCCCTCCCTAGAACAAGACAAGAGAGGCGGATCTTTGTTTGATCTTTTATTATATTAGTATCCTCTTTCCTTGGATTGAGGACTGAGACACATACATCAAAAAGAAAGTATGCAATTCAAATGAGATAGATAAATTGTTTTCAACTCGTAATTGAGGTTACACAAAATCGGAGTTAGAAAAGGGGGTAGGTTTCATCTGAAAAGTACTCTGTCGCTGTCGGGGTAACTATATTCTATATTAAGTTAATTGTGTATCGTACAATAAACGAATACAATTTGTGTATGTGTTCCCAGAAAACATATGGGTACTCTATTTCATTCCATTGATCAGGAGCAATCGAAAAAGCCAGACCAGTACAGTCTCTCTTGGAATCCTAAATATGGTGATACCACCGATCAATTCAATCTACATATGTCTCTCTCCCATCAATCGGTACTAGTTGAAGTAATTGAAATTACCGTATTTGTCCGATGAGAAATGCGAAACGAAAAACGAAAGAAATAAGGTCCACCGCTGAGAATTCAATTCTGCCCCTTGCCCCCCCTTCACAGAAAATGGAGAGATGAATTGATGGATTCATCGGATTCTAGGTCGGGACTGACGGGGCTCGAACCCGCAGCTTCCGCCTTGACAGGGCGGTGCTCTGACCGATTGAACTACAATCCCAGGGAAATGAGTTATACAGCATACATATTCTCATACATATTCTTATAATTTCTTTATATTTATAATTGCCGTGTTTTACCAGAAACACGAGTGATTGATATTCACATGGATATGAACTATAGTGAGAGTGACACGGATTACTAGTAATCCTGTGGTTATTGCCACATCGATTGATAAGATAATCAATCTTTCAATGAAAAAAAAAGGACTCTTTTTTTCTTTACTCCTTCTTATATTTACAGATTATTAATCTAGATCGTTAGAAAGATCAGAACGCGTGGGAACAAATGAACAAAGAAATAGGGATATAGCAGAAAAAATGGACTATTTATTCCTCTATATCAGGCATTTCTGGAGGACAAATTGGTTATATCATCCCCATGGATCGGCGAATTATTGGGCCGAGCTGGATTTGAACCAGCGTAGACATATCGCCAACGAATTTACAGTCCGTCCCCATTAACCGCTCGGGCATCGACCCAGGAAGAATCAATTCTAGGCTTATTGATAATCCATGATCAACTTCCTTTCGTAATACCCTACCCCCAGGGGAAGTCGAATCCCCGCTGCCTCCTTGAAAGAGAGATGTCCTGAACCGCTAGACGATAGGGGCATACCTGCCCGACCGCCATCATATTATGCTCATAGTATGAGCAGTTTTTTGGAATTGTCAATATAATGTAATGGCATGACTAGATCCGAAGAATCTTTCTTGCTTCCACAATTACATAGAATTTTTTGATTGTTCATTCATGAACCATCATATATATATGACGAAGTATAGGATCCCCTCAGCGGGGATTTGTCCGACAAAAAAAAAGTCAAACCCCCGTTCTTCAATTTTCACTCATTGATTCGCTCATCGTTAAGACGAGATATGCCTCACTAACACTAAGCCAGGAAATTCAGAAATGATAGAATTCTTTTTTTGATTGATTCAAAAAGGTGATGTAGAACTCGTAAATCTGGGAAGGGATTGACAAGTAATCGAAAATCTTCTTTTTTTCTATAAGAATTCAGTTCAGGGTACGAGTCGAATCCTTCATCACATGATTCGATGAAATATTTTGGATCTATGTCGGATTGGTACATGTATCAATCAAGTGAATCTCGCCTCGATGGGTCAATAAAAGCAAAGCAATTAGGAGCGAAACAATTCATTGCATTGATATTTCTCAAATATAAATAATCATTTGATTTGACCCTAGAACTTCCTAGGTAAATCAAATGGCTTGTTCTTGAATGAGCCCCCTATGCATACATGTATATATGTACATATAGTCTATACATAGATACATGCAGTAGACTCATAGTGGTTAGTGGCCTCTTCATGAATTGAAGAAAATGGCCCTTTTAACTCAGTGGTAGAGTAACGCCATGGTAAGGCGTAAGTCATCGGTTCAAATCCGATAAAGGGCTTTTTCCACGAAGCTTCCGCCTTAGTCTTCATTTTTCATCGGAGAATAGAGATATTATTGATATTTGTAATAAAAAAAAAAAGGTAAACGGACCGCATAATGAGTTATCATTCTAATGAGTTATAGGTATAAAGTTGAACATTTGTTCATTATGATAATAAGGAATCCCACTTATTAGGAGGACTACTATGTCACTACAGGCTATACTCCCCCTCATGTTTCATTATTTATATTTTTGGTCCCGGGACATGGATATTCGAGATAATACCCAATCTCAATTATGAATCGACAAACCAAAGTTTTACTACTTCTCCATTGTTCCAATTAAATCCATCGTAAAAATTAGAAATCAAGAAAAGAAAAAGTAAGTGGACCTGACCCATTGAATCATGACTATATCAGCTATTCTGATATTCAAATTGGATAGAGATAAAATTGTAGAAGCGGACCCTTTTTTTATTTCCTTGGACCACGCAAGAATTTGTCGATATTTCCGATTGAATCTTCTTGTTCCTGGATGCTCCATAGGAATAAATCGCTATTCCCTTCCTCCACAGAGAAACCATTTATTCCGAGTCACAAGAGCAATATATTTTTCAATATCTTTCTTTGATTCCAGAAAAAGATCAGTTTATATCTATATAGGATTTCGATATAGATATCAGATCATGGCTTCATGTACCAAATATTTCCATATTGATGCATCAGAAATTTTTGTTCCGCCAATGCAATGGAGAGCGAATGCGAGAAAGGGACTTTCATTTAAGTCTCCTATTATTTAATATTTAATTTAGGGACATGGACAAAAAAATAGGGAATTTTCCTTTTTTTTTCTGCCGGATAAAGGTAAAGTAAAGAGGGAAATATTCGAAGTTTCTTTTTTTTTGGTTCGACCCGTGAAAAGATATACTCTGGAATTTTCGATTCAT